ATTTTTATATAAGAATTCGGGACAGGATTGAAAATAAAGTTAAAATCGGCTGTATTTCATTTCGGGTGAAATGCATTTATGAATCGAGAATTTTTAATATATAGTGAATTTCCGGAAACCAAAATAATGAGCGGTGTTTTTTATACTGTTTTATTATTTTGCGTTAAAAAAAAAATAAATTAATATGCAGGATTTTTTTGTATAGGATTTCGGGTTTGTAATTTTAGTATAGAAAAGTGGTATTGATTTTGGTAAAAATTTGAAAAAATGGGTGAAAAAATGTATTCACACCGGGATTTCTTTAGTAAAAAATAATGAAATTTTTAGTAAGAAGTAATAATATGTATAACAAGCATGAAGAGATGTATCCATATAGGAGAAAATGCAAGACCAAGGGTATAGCTCCACCTGGACTAATGGTCTACCCCGGAGAGGGGTGACGGTAACGAGCATATATGGGTGTCAGGTGAAAGGTACCTATAAAAGAGCTACCAGAAGCCCAGTAGGCATACGTGATAAGAACATGAGGTGAAATGTACCAGGATAAAGGGTGCGACCATAGGCCTTGGAAAGATCAAGTAAGGCGGGGTGGTTCCGGACCATTGAGAAGCTCTTGAAAGAGTAACCAGCGGCCTTGGAAAGGACATAGACGGGAGGAGTTACAATATATGGACGTGAAAAGCGGGACTGTATGCCTGCGGTGAAAGGATAGAGGATTTCACGGGAAGGGTTAAATCATGGGACCCCGGTTTGAAGTGGATAGCCATGGTGACTAATAATAGACAACCTCTGTTAAATGGAACGACCAGGAAATGAGGAAAGGAAATTATGTTAGTGAACCAGTTTTATATATAATTAATTAAAGTTGAATTCCCGCTTATTAGGCATGGGGAAAAACGATTAATGTATTATTATACATAGCGATATGAGGACCCATATATGTAAAGAGTACATATATAGGCCGATTTCGGGACCCAGCTTGCTGGGGGGGGTAGGGGGGGGGTCCTAGGAGAGTTATTTTTTACGGTGTGGGAGTAAATAGTTAAATGTGGGTTGATTGCTCTAAGGAATATCCGGCTTTGGCTTACAAGACCAATGCTTTAAGATTTAAGCTATTAGAGCAGGTAAAGTTTGAGATTTTGTTTTCTGCTAGGCCGAGGAGGGGGTTTGCTATGAAGAATGTGAAGTATAGGATTGAGGCAAGTTGACCAATTTCTGTAAATGGTGGTTCTACTGGTTTGGTGGCTGCTCAGGTGATAGTGATAAGTGTAGTGGTAAAGGTTCAGAATGTAAGTTGTATGAGGGGACGGAATATTATAGAGCGAGTGTGAGAGGTATGGGTAAAGGGTGTTGTAAAAAGAATGGCGACGGATAAGACTAGAGCTAGGGCTCCGCCAAGTTTATTTGGGATAGAACGAAGGATCCCGTAGGCGAATAGGAAGTATCATTCGGGTTTAATGTGTTGAGGTGTAACTAGGGGGTTGGCTTTTGAGAAGTTTTCTGGGTCATTTAGGATATTAGGGCAGAAGGAAATAATAATAAATAGTAGGGTGATTATTATTGTTAGTATCAGGGTATCTTTGTAAGAATGATATGGGTGAAATGGGATTTTGTCGATATCTGAATTTGTCCCTAGGGGATTGTTGGAACCTTCGCTATGTAGTAGTAAGATGTGGATTGAGGAGGCAGAGATAATGGTGAATGGGAGGATGAAGTGGAGGGCAAAGAAGCGGGTTAATGTTGGATCGTTGATTGCGAAGCCCCCTCAGAGTCAGGTAGTGAGTGTTGTTCCAAAATAGGGGATTGCAGTCAGGAGATTAGTGATTACTGTTGCTGCTCAGAATGATATTTGACCCCATGGTAAGACATAACCAAAGAAGGCGGTGGCTATTAGGAGGATTAAGAGAGTGGTGCCTGATACTCAGACCTCTTTATTTAGATATGAGCCGTAATAAATACCCCGTGCGATATGGATGTAAATGCAAATAAAGAATAGGGATGCACCAATGGCGTGCGTGTTTTGTATAATTCAGCCATAGGGTACATCACGGGAAGTATGGATGATAGATGAGAAGGCAAGGTTAATGTTGGCTGTGTAGTGAAATGCTAGGAAAAAACCAGTTATAATTTGGATTATTAGGCAGGTGAGTAGTATAGATCCAAAGTTTCATCAAATTGAGATGTTAGAGCCTACTGGGAGGAGGTTAAATATTTTAAGTGTGTGTTGGTGGGACATGTTTTTGTAGTTGATGTACAACGGTGGTTTTTCAGGCCGCAGGACTCTGGAAGAGTAAAAACTATGTTTTTAGTAGAGTATTTGCTTTATTTTATTATAATTTTAATGTTTTTTGGTGTCATGGTTTTAAGTTTTACTATTGTGCCCTATCAGGGGGTAATTTCTTTAATAGGGATTTCTTTTTTTTGTTGTGTGGTTATGGTCATGATGGGACGTACGTATGCTGCGTTAGTAATGTATATTGTATATTTAGGGGGGTTGGTTGTAGTTTTTGGTTATTGTGTGAGTGTGGAGAAGGGGGGGGAGGTTATTGTGAGTACTAGTCGGTCTTGGTATCTTTTTGTGTTTATGGGTGTGGGGGTAGTGGTATGTGTTTTAATGTTAATTTTTGGGGGTGGGTGACAGGGCCTATTGATTTATCCCGAGTGAGAGGATTGGGTGTGTTTAGAGGTTAATGGCTATGGTGTTTTTTATTGTGAAGGGGGGATGGGGTTAGTGGTGTGTGCTTGAGGTCTGGTTGTGACTTTGTTTTCTGTCTTGGTAATTTTGAGTTGGACTCGTTTGGGGGGCCTCCGTCCATTTAGGTAGAGACAATGATTAGTGAAATAAGTAGGGTGAGGGTAAAAGTTGTCATGTAGTTTTTGATTATGTTTTTTTGTTGGGTGGATAGAAGGATTAATTGATTAAGTATGCCCGAGAGGCCTTTTGGGCCGTAGTTTTCTAGGGTTCATAAGTCTATTAGTTCTGTTGAAATTTGTTGGCTTAGTTTTAGTGTTTTTATTGTTATAGTTCGATGGGGAATATTGAAGAATGCTAGTTGGTTGAAAAATAGGCTGATTGTTTGTGATTTTTGAGGGGGAGAAGATAGGGCTGTCTTTATGAAGTCTTTTGATATGACAATCCCAAGAGTTGTTATAGTCAGTGCTAGAAGTTTGATTGTTTTAGGTATTGTTGTGAAGGGGGGAGTCTGTAAGGTGGATAGTTTAGTAATGCTGCCAATGAGGATAGATGTAAGGGTGAGGCGTATTAGTGGTGAAATGATGTTTTTGACTTCTTTATGAAGTTTAATATGAGTGTGTGAGGGTCCCGTTAGAATAAGTAGAATAATTTGTATGCTGTAGGCGGCAGAGAGTGTTGTGGCAATTAATGTGATTGTCAAGGCTCACAGGTTTACATGGGAGCTGGCTATGGTTTCGATGATAATGTCCTTTGAATAAAAGCCTGAAAGAAAAGGTATTCCTATTAGTGACAGGCTGGCGATAATGGTAAATGAGGAGGTTATAGGTGCAGTCTTGAATAGGTTACCTATTATTCGAAGATCCTGCTCATTGTTTAGATTGTGGATAAATGAGCCAGAGCATAGGAAAAGGAGTGCTTTGAAAAAGGAGTGTATGGTTATGTGAAGGAAGGCCAGAGTAGGTTGGTTTAATCCAAGTATTGTAATTATTAGGCCCAGTTGACTTGTGGTTGATAGGGCAATGATTTTTTTGATATCGTATTGTGTGATTGCTGCGGCTGCAGCAAATATGGTTGTTGTCGCTCCTAGAATTAAGCATATAATTTTTATGTTGTGGCTATTGTTAAGGATGGGGTGGAGCCGGATTAGTAAGAATACTCCGGCTACAACTATAGTGCTAGAGTGGAGAAGGGCTGATACAGGGGTTGGGCCTTCTATTGCTGCTGGTAATCATGGGTGGAGACTAAATTGTGCGGATTTTCCTGTAGCTGCTGCTATCAGGCCAATTGTGGGGATAAGGTTACTTATTTCATATTGAATTAGGAGTTCTTGTGTATTTATTGAGGAAAAAGTTATAAGTCAGGCAGTGGTGAGGATAAGTCCAATATCTCCGATTCGGTTGTAGATAATGGCCTGGAGGGCTGCCGTGTTAGCGTTGGATCGTGCCCCTCATCATCCGATCAGGAGGAAGGATATGACCCCTACGCCCTCTCAGCCGATGAAAAGTTGATATATGTTATTAGCTGTGATGATAATTATTATTGTGATTAGGAAGGCGATTAAGTATTTGATAAATTTGTTAATGTTAGGGTCAGAGGCCATGTACCAGACAGAGAACTCAGTGATAGATCATGTGATGAACAGGGCTACTGGGATAAAAGTCAAGGACAGCGTATCGAGTGTGATGGTGATGTTAATGTTTTCTGTTGGGGCAATAATTAGGGGGGATAGTGTTATTGTTAGTTCGGTGTTATAGTTTAATAGTATATTAAGGGGGATTATGCTAATTGTGAATATTAGTATGAGGGCATATTTGGTGTTATTGAGATTGTATTTAGAAAGGGGTCAAATTGTAGAGGCAGTTAGGGAAAGGAAGATTGCTAGGATGATGGTGGGTGCGGTTAGACTCATATTCTATTACTTGGATTTGCACCAAGAGTCTTGGTGCCTAAGACCAATGGAGGGGCTATTTTCCTTTAATAGAGAGAGAGGGCTGGTATTTTACCAGATTAAAGAGTTAGCAGGTCTTCTAAACCTCTCGGTGTGCGAGTGGCATCTATTTTCAGGGTCACAACTTGATATTTTTTTTAAATTACACACACCTTATGATTAGTTCCGGTTTTATTGAGATTATTATTAGAGGGATGATGTGAAGGGTTATTAGAAGATGCTCTCGTGAGTGTGTTGGCTCCGTTTGGTTGTTGAGCAGTGTTGATCCTATTTGTGTTGAGAGGAATATGTGAAGGGAGTAGGAGGCGGTAATTAGTATTGATAATCCTAGGAGGATAATGGTTGTTGGGCATCAGTTGAACAGGGCGGATGTAATTAGTAGTTCACTTGTAAAGTTTATAGAGGGGGGGATGGCAATGTTTATGAGGTTGGTTAATAGTCATCAGGTTGTGGCTATTGGGAGAATATTGTGGAACCCCCGTGTGAGGATTAAAATTCGAGTGTGTGTGCGTTCATAGGTTGTGTTGGCTAGACAGAAGAGTGCTGAGGAGGTGAAGCCGTGGGCGATTATTAGGGTTATGGCCCCGGCTAGGCCTCATGGGGTCTGAATGATGACTGCGGCTACTACTAGGCCTATGTGGCTGACAGAAGAGTAGGCAATTAGTGATTTTAGGTCTGTTTGTTGTAGGCAGGTAAGATTAGCTAGGATGGCGCCCCACAGGGCTAGTACGATGAATGGAAGGAATATGTCTGTTTTTGTTGTGGGTAAAATTTGTATTATACGGATAATGCCGTATCCTCCTAGTTTTAGGAGGATGGCTGCCAAGACTATAGAGCCGGCAATGGGGGCTTCTACATGGGCTTTTGGAAGTCATAGATGAAGTCCGTAGATCGGTATTTTTGCTAAAAATGCGGTTAGACAGGCTAGTCATAGTAATAGGTTTGTTCACTGGTTGGGGGTGTGTAGTAGTTGGAGGAAGAGGGTTGGGGTGTTTGTTAAGTTATTTATAAAGATAATGGCCATTAGTAGAGGTAGGGAGGTTGTTAGTGTGTATAATATGAAGTACGTTCCTGCGGTTAGTCGTTCTGTTTGTTGTCCCCACCGCGTAATGATAATTAGGGTGGGGATTAGGGTGGCTTCAAATATGATGTATATTAGAGTTAGGCTGGAGGCTATGAATGTCATTGAGATAAATAGTTGAAGGAGTGTCAATGTTGTTAAAAAAGCCCGTTGTCGCTGTAGGGGCTCTTTGGCTATTGCATGTTGGCTAGCAATGATTATTAGTGGTAGGAGTCAGTAGGATAGTGCAAGGAGTGGTGCTGAGATGGCATCTAGGCTTATAAGTGTATTTATTTTGGGTTCTAGGAGGGTTAAGCTGAGTAGTGCTAGTGTAAATGTGAAGGAGGTTGTTGCCGGGTAAAGTATTTTAGGTTTTAGGGTAAGGATAGTTGGGATTAGTGTTGCCGTTATGATAAGAGTTTTGAGCATTATAAGAGATTTAAGTTTTTTAGGAAGTCATTTCCGTGAGTTCGTGTGATTGCAACAACTAGGCTAAGTCCCACGGCTGCTCCGCAGACAGAAATAGTGATAAGTATAATCGGTATTGGAGTTTGTGATAGAGTTAGTGAGGTTGAAGTATATATGACTAATAATATAAATAGGAGGAGGGTTATTGTCTCGATACATATAAGTGCTAACATAAGGTGTTTGTGTTGTATGGATAGGCTGAGGATAGTGGTTATAAAGGCTAGGGCCAGGATGATTTTAATTAGTTCCATTATTGGGGCTTATTAGTTAAGTTCTTTTGAGTCGAAATCAAACATCTGGTTAGACTACCCCAACACTCTGTTCATTCTAAGCCTCCTTGAAGTCATTCGTAAACAAGGCCTAGTGTTAGGATAATTAGGAGAGTGCCAGTCATAGTTGTAGTAGTGATTGTTGGGTTTGTATTAATGCTTCAGGAAATGGGTAGAAGCAAGATAATTTCTAGGTCAAATAAGATAAATAAGATTGCGACTAGGAAGAATTGGATGGAGATTGGGGAGCGTGCATTGCCTAGTGGGTCAAATCCGCACTCGTAGGGGGAGAGTTTGTTGATATCCGGTTTTGATGGTATTAGGGTGTTGATGGCGTATAGGAGGGTTGCTGTTGCTATGGCTATAATGATAAGGAGTGTGAGGCTGATTATTCCTTCCCGTGGGGGGCCTCATGCTTGGAAGGCATTTGTACTTGTATACTAAAGAAATAGGAGCCTCATCAGTATACTGAGACGTATAGGAATAATCAGACAATATCTACGAAGTGTCAGTATCAGATTGCTGCTTCGTATCCGAAGTGATGTGTTGTTGTGAAGTGATATTGGATGAGGCGTGTTAGGCAAATTATTAAGAAGGAGGTCCCAATTATTACATGAAGGCCATGAAATCCAGTAGCTACGAAAAATAATGAGCCATACACGCTATCTGAAATGGTAAAAGGTGTTTCTTTATATTCTGAGATTTGTAGGGCTGTAAAGTAGATTCCTAATACGATGGTGATTGTTAGTGCGTAGGTGGCTTCTTTTTTATTTCCTTTTATCATGGTGTGATGAGATCATGTAATAGTTGCGCCAGATGAAAGTAGTACTGCAGTGTTTAGGAGTGGTACGTCTATTGGATTTAGTGGATTAATCCCGGCTGGTGGTCATTCTGCGCCGAGCTCCGGTGTGGGTACAAGGCTCACGTGGTAGAGGGTTCAGAAGAAGCCTAGGAAGAAGAATACTTCTGATGTAATAAATAGGATTATACCGTATCGTATGTTCTTTTGTACGCCTAAAGTGTGATGACCTTGATAGGTCCCCTCTCGGACTACATCTCGTCATCATTGAATGAGGGTGAGTGTGAGGATTATAAGTCCTAGTTTTAGGACTAATGTCGTGGCTGTGTGAAATCATAGGGCTAGTCCTGAGGCTAGTAGTAGGGAGCCTGCTGCCCCTGTTAGGGGTCAGGGGCTCGGGTCGACTATGTGGTATTGGTGTAATTGGCGGGTCATTATGTGTTTTCTTGTAAATAAAGGATAATTAGGAGGACAAAGACATAGGCCTGAATACAGGCCACTGCTAGTTCTAGGATTGTGAGTAAGAATAGTAGGGCAAGAGCTAGTGAGCTAATAGAGATGTAGGTATTAATAAGGTTAATGGTGGCAGAGCTTACTATTGTTATTAGAAGGTGCCCGGCAGTGATGTTGGCTGTGAGTCGTACTCCGAGTGCAATGGGTCGTATTAATAGGCTGACTGTTTCAATTAGAATTATGAAGGGGATTAGTGGAGTTGGGGAGCCTTCTGGCAGAAGATGGGCTAGTGTTAGGGACAGCTTATTTTTTAGGCCTGAGATAACGGTGGCTAGTCATAGGGGGAAGGCCAGGGCTATGTTTATTGATAGCTGAGAGGTTGATGTAAAGGTATATGGGAGCAGGCTTAGTAGGTTAGATAATAGGATTATAAGAATAAGGCCGGCTAGTAGGCTGGACCATTTTTGTCCTTTTGGGGTAAGTTGACCTGTCATGTTTGATATAAAGATTTTTAAGAAATAAGTGAGAGCGGTTGTTATGCGGTTCCCGATAAGTTCGGGTTTGTGGTAAATTAGGAAAAGAGGGATTAGGATTGATAGAGGTGCTGTTGGAATGAGGGCGAGTTCCGGGCTTATAAATTGTTCAAATATAGTTATGTTCATGGCGTACAGAGTGTTGTTGGTTGGGGGTTTAAAGGAGGCTGTTTTTTTATTTTGGTGGCTAGTGTAAGGGTTTTAATTTTTAAGGTAATCAGGATAAGGGTCAGTCAGGCTCATAGGTAAACTGTAAGAATATGTACAATATCTAGTTGTGGCATTCACTAAGGAAAGTGTTTTCCTCTTCAACTTAAAAGGCTGATGCTATATAAGCTTCTTAGTGATTGCCCTGAAGCTAGTCATTGTTCGAAGTAAAATAGTGGGATGGCTTCTGCTGCAATGGGTATAAAGCTGTGATTGGCCCCGCAAATCTCAGAGCATTGGCCGAAAAAGACCCCTGTTCGGGATGTTGCCAGTGGGATTTGGTTAAGTCGCCCGGGTACGGCGTCTACTTTAATGCCCAAAGATGGAATTGCTCATGAGTGAAGGACGTCTTCTGCGGTTACTACAATTCGGGTTTGTAAGCCTGCTGGTATTACTATACGGTGGTCGACTTCAAGTAGTCGAGGCGAGCCTTTTGGGAGGTCGTGTGTTTGTAGTATGTAGGAGTCGTACGAGATATGAGTTTCGTCTGAGTACTCGTAGTTTCAGTATCATTGGTGGCCGGTGGCTTTAATTGTTAAATAGGGGTCAAATACTTCCTCTATTAAGTATAGGGACCGAACTGATGGAAGAGCTGTCAAGATAAGAATTATGATTGGGGCGGCTGTTCATGCTGCTTCTAGTTGTTCAACTTCTTCTGACGGATCATTGTGGGTTAGGGCTGTCGTGGTTGCAGTAATAGTGAATATTAGGATTACTAATGTTATTAGGCATGTGAGGAGAAGGACATGGTCGTGTAGAAACACGACTTCTTCTATTGTTGGGCCTAGGGCTTCTTGTAAAGATAGTTGGGTTGCGTAGGGCATTGAGAAACACAGATGCTGTGATTTGACTATGACAAGGTCATGTAATGTGTTTACTAGATTCTCGGGAAGAAAGTATAAGTGTGCGATTAACTTGAAATTAATAGGTGGCAGTTAAAGTCTGTCTCTTCTCGGGCCAGGGTCATTGCATATATGAGATATATTCTCGGATTGGGGCGTATGTGTTATTGGGTATAAAAGTAGGTTCGGTGTGAGTGTGGTGTGGGGGTGGTGTTCCATAGAGTCATTCGATATGAGTCTTTTTTCCTAGTTGTGGAGTGGGTTTCCGTTTGTATGACAATGCTTCTCAAACAATAAATAGCGATATGAGTACTGCGATTAAAGAAATTGTAGATCCGATGGATGAAATGGTGTTTCATAGGGCAAAGGCGTCTGGAAAATCTGAGTATCGTCGGGGCATGCCAGATAGTCCTAGGAAGTGTTGTGGAAAGAATGTTATGTTGACGCCTAAGAATATTACTCAGAATTGAGTCTTAGTTAAAGTTTGATTTAGAGCGTACCCTGTAAATAGCGGGAATCAGTGGGTGAGGCCACCTATAATGGCAAATACTGCCCCCATGGATAGTACATAGTGAAAGTGTGCTACGACATAGTAGGTGTCGTGAAGTACAATGTCGAGAGATGAGTTTGCTAGAATAATCCCGGTTATACCTCCGACAGTAAATAGGAAGATAAATCCCAGGGCTCAGTAGATTGGAGTGTGTCATTTGATGTGTCCTCCAGTAAGGGTAGCTAGTCAGCCAAATACTTTAATTCCTGTTGGAACTGCGATGATTATTGTGGCTGCTGTGAAGTAGGCGCGGCTATCAATATCTAGGCCGACAGTGAATATGTGGTGGGCTCAGACTACGAACCCTAGGATTGCAATGGATATTATTGCTCAGATCATGCTAGTATATCCGAATGTGTTTTTTTTCCCTGTATAAAAAGTGATGATGCTGGAGATAATGCCAAATCCGGGTAGGATTAAGATGTAGACTTCTGGGTGGCCAAAAAATCAGAATAGGTGTTGGAATAGGACTGGGTCCCCTCCTCCGCAGGGATCAAAGAAGGTTGTGTTTAGGTTTCGATCCGTTAGAAGTATAGTAATGGCTGCTGCCAGAACTGGCAGGGCTAGAAGTAGTATAATTGCGGTGATTATGACGGATCAGACAAAGAGGGGGATATTGAATATTGGTATCGATTTAGGTTTTATGTTGACGCATGTAGTGATGAAGTTAATTGCCCCTAGGATAGATGATGCTCCAGCCAGATGCAGGGAAAAGATAGCTAGGTCTACGGATGGGCCTGAGTGAACTAAGTTACCGGAGAGGGGCGGGTAGACAGTTCAACCTGTCCCTGCGCCTGCTTCGACGTAAGAAGAGGATAATAGTATGAGGAGTGCTGGGGGTAGGAGTCAAAAGCTTATGTTGTTTATTCGTGGGAAGGCTATATCGGGAGTTCCAATTATTAAGGGAATTAGTCAGTTACCGAATCCTCCGATTATGATGGGTATAACTATGAAGAAGATTATGATGAATGCGTGGGCGGTTACTAAAACATTAAAGATTTGGTCGCTGCCGAATAGTGATCCGGGTTGTGTTAGTTCTATACGTATTAGAATACTAAGTCCCGCCCCAACTAGGCCGGATCAAGCGCCGAATATAAGGTATAGGGTTCCAATATCTTTGTGGTTAGTCGAAAACAGTCAACGGGTAATATACACAGGTAGTATGGCTGATTAAGCGGTAAACTGTAAATTTACACACAGGTAATTCCTTGCTACCAAGCTCCGAAGTGTCATCATGTCAGACTGCAAATCTGAAGTCGGCCACCGTGCCCGGGGCTTCTCCGTTTTTTTTCTTCCCTCCAAAAAACGGAGAAGGCTAGATTAAAGTCCGTTGGTTTGGACGGCTAACTGTTAATTAGTTTTTTGTAGGATCGAGGCCTGCTAATCTAGAGAGCTTTAGTTTAGTTAAAATGTCTGTGTTGCAAACAGGAGATGTGGTGATGCTGCAAGCTCTGCAGAAACTAAAGTTGCGCTTTTTTGGGGGCTTTGAAGGCTCCTAGTTTGGTATAACTTAAGTTTCTATATGTTAGGTGAGAGGGGCAGGAGTAGAATTATTATGGTTGCTAGTGTGGTTGAGAGTTGAGGGAGTTTTTTATGTGGTATTCGTCATTTTATTTGTGTAGTGGATGTATGGGGGGGTAGTGTTATAGTTAAAATGTAGGTGAGGCGGATGTATAGGTATAGGCTTGGTAGGGAGAATATGGCTATTAGGACGGCTTCTGTGGTCAGGTTAAGGGCAGTCATTTTATTAAGAATAAGTCATTTTGGTATGAATCCGGTGAGGGGAGGGAGGCCTGTTAGGGATAGAATGGTTGTTAGTATAATTAGTATAAGGTAGGGGGAGGCTGTTCATATGGTTCCTATGTCTTTAATAGTTGTTGATGTATTGAGTATGAGGAAGATTGGGGTGGTGGTTATTGTGTAGATTAAGAAGGTTAGAGTTGAGATGTTTGGGGCCAGGGTGATGGTTGCTAGGATTCAGCCTGTGTGGGCGATGGATGAGAAGGCTATTAGTTTTCGGAGTTGGGTCTGATTTAATCCCCCCAGTCCGCCCACTAGTACAGATAAGACTGCTGAGAAGCTTAGGATTGTTAGGTTGGTGTTATTGTGGTTGATTATAAGAATGGTGAGGGGGGCAATTTTCTGTCAAGTTAGGATTGTTAAGGTTGTTAGTGTTGTAGCGCCTTGTGCCACTTCTGGGAGTCAGAAGTGGAACGGCGCTGCAGCTATTTTTATTATTAAGGCTAATGTAACGATTTTTATGGTAGTGGTTTCCGTTGTGAGGCTGATTTCTCAGTTTGAGGTGTTAAGTGCATTTATGGTAGTTGCAAATAGGATGGCCATGGAGGCGAGGGTTTGTGTTAGGAAGTACTTTGTTGTAGCTTCTGTTGCCCGCGGGTGGTGGGGCTTAGAGATGATCGGGACTATAGACAGGGTATTGATTTCTAGGCAAATTCAGGCTATTAGTCAGTGTGTTGTTATAGTGATTAAGGCAGTGCTCGTGATGATGCTTATTGTGATAATAATTGTAGAAATGAGGTTCATTAGTAAAGGCCGGATGGACATTTTCGGGGTATGGGCCCGATAGCTTTTTTAGCTGACTTTACTTAGAAAGTATTATAGGTAGTATTAGAAGTTTTGGGCTTCTAGGTCCAAGTTCGAATCTTGGTTTTCTAGTATTAAGGAGATGACTTGAACATCTGTATTGAGGTTTTAAGCCTTTTGCATGGCCGTGCTTTGCTACCTTAATATATATAAGAATTCGGGACAGGATTGAAAATAAAGTTAAAATCGGCTGTATTTCATTTCGGGTGAAATGCATTTATGAATCGAGAATTTTTAATATATAGTGAATTTCCGGAAACCAAAATAATGAGCGGTGTTTTTTATACTGTTTTATTATTTTGCGTTAAAAAAAAAATAAATTAATATGCAGGATTTTTTTGTATAGGATTTCGGGTTTGTAATTTTAGTATAGAAAAGTGGTATTGATTTTGGTAAAAATTTGAAAAAATGGGTGAAAAAATGTATTCACACCGGGATTTCTTTAGTAAAAAATAATGAAATTTTTAGTAAGAAGTAATAATATGTATAACAAGCATGAAGAGATGTATCCATATAGGAGAAAATGCAAGACCAAGGGTATAGCTCCACCTGGACTAATGGTCTACCCCGGAGAGGGGTGACGGTAACGAGCATATATGGGTGTCAGGTGAAAGGTACCTATAAAAGAGCTACCAGAAGCCCAGTAGGCATACGTGATAAGAACATGAGGTGAAATGTACCAGGATAAAGGGTGCGACCATAGGCCTTGGAAAGATCAAGTAAGGCGGGGTGGTTCCGGACCATTGAGAAGCTCTTGAAAGAGTAACCAGCGGCCTTGGAAAGGACATAGACGGGAGGAGTTACAATATATGGACGTGAAAAGCGGGACTGTATGCCTGCGGTGAAAGGATAGAGGATTTCACGGGAAGGGTTAAATCATGGGACCCCGGTTTGAAGTGGATAGCCATGGTGACTAATAATAGACAACCTCTGTTAAATGGAACGACCAGGAAATGAGGAAAGGAAATTATGTTAGTGAACCAGTTTTATATATAATTAATTAAAGTTGAATTCCCGCTTATTAGGCATGGGGAAAAACGATTAATGTATTATTATACATAGCGATATGAGGACCCATATATGTAAAGAGTACATATATAGGCCGATTTCGGGACCCAGCTTGCTGGGGGGGGTAGGGGGGGGTCCTAGGAGAGTTATTTTTTACGGTTTATCAGAGAGTAGTTTAATTAGTAAAATTCTGGCTTTGGGGGCCAGAGATGGTAGTCCCTCTTTGATTATAGGAAGTGGGGTTTGATGGTCCCGTGTCTACTCTATCAAGGTAGTCCTTATATTTTCAGGCACGCTTCCATTGAGGGGGGGCTCCGCAGAATGATGTTGTTGTAAATAGGTTGAGTGAGCATATGGCTAGGGTGAGCGGGAGATATTGCTTTCATAATAGGTGTATAAGTTGGTCGTATCGGAATCGTGGGTATGAGGCGCGGATTCATAGGAAGAGGGTGGTTAAGATTATTGTTTTAGTTATTAGGTTAATTGTGAATAGTTCTGGATTGGAGTTTCCTGGGTTAAAAAATATTATAGCCGAGAGGGTGTTTATTAGAAGAATATTGGTGTATTCGGCCAGAAAAAGTAGGGCGAATGGGCCGGCTGAGAATTCTAGGTTGAATCCGGAGACCAGCTCTGATTCGCCCTCTGTTAAGTCAAAGGGGGATCGGTTGGTTTCTGCTAGGGTAGAGGTGAACCATATTATGGCTAGGGGTCATGATGCAAATAGGAGTCATGAGTGTTCTTGTACTTCTGTGAAGGAAGATAGGGAGTAGCTTCCTGAAATGGTGGCTAGTGAAATGATGATTAGTCCTAGTGTTACTTCGTAGGAAATAATTTGGGCTACAGCTCGTATGGCCCCTATAAGAGGGTATTTTGAGTTTGACGACCACCCTGACCATAGGATAGTATATGTGAATATGCCTGATATGGCTATAATGAATAGAAGTCCTAGGTTCATGTTGGTCAGTGCATTGGGTATAGGTATGGGTGCTCAGGAAATTAAGGCTAGGGATAGGGCTATAATGGGGGATAGGGTAAATAAGATTGGAGATGAGAGTGTTGGCTTTGTTGTTTCCTTTGTAATTAGTTTTAGACCATCTGCGATGGGTTGTAGAAGGCCTAAAGGGCCCACTAGGTTTGGGCCTTTTCGTAGCTGCATGTATCCTAGTAGTTTTCGTTCTAGTAGGGTGAGGAATGCAACTGCGATGAGGATAGGCAGGATGTAGAGAAGGGGGTTTATGATGTTGAGTAGGATTAAAATTATTAAGGTGTGGTGATCCTTAATTAACCTTATCTGGGTTTGGAGAAGATTTCTGTTTATTGTGGTATTGTATTTATAGTTAAAGCGTGCGTGTAGCATTGGCTTTGCTGTGCCGGTCCTTTCGTACTGGGTAAAGCGTTCATAGATAGAAACTGACCTGGATTACTCCGGTCTGAACTCAGATCACGTAGGACTATTAATCGTTGAACAAACGAACCTTTAGTAACGGTTGCATTACTGGGGTGTCCTGATCCAACATCGAGGTCGTAAACCTTCTTTTTGATATGGGCTCTAAAAGAAGATAGCGCTGTTATCCCTGGAGTAACTTATTTCGATTATCAGTTATACTGGGTCTAGTGTGGCTTGTTTGCCTTATTTTATGAGAAGTCATATAATTGGAAGTTCTTTTTAATTCCAAGGTCGCCCCAACCGAAAGTAGTTATTATGAGGTTTAATAGGTTAGTTAAAGCTTCACAGGGTCTTCTGGTCTTATGTTAATATTCTAGCTTTTGGACTGGAAGATCAGTTTAATTGATTTGTTATAAGAGACAGTTGGGCTCTCATTTTGCCTTTCATACAGGTCTACAATTAATAGACAAATGATTATGCTACCTTTGCACGGTTAGGATACCGCGGCCGTTTAATTATTCACTGGGCAGGCGTCGCCTTTAATACTTGTTTTGCTAAAGGTTATGTTTTTGTTAAACAGTTGGAGCCCCGGGTTGCCGAGTTCCTTTTATAACAGTTAATCTTTCTATTTTACGCTCCTGTGTTGGGGTCACAGTTGGTTTTAAGGTGGGTATGGGTTTGTTGTTTGCCTTTTGTGGTCTGCTAATTACTAGTAGTTTTTCTGTTTCTAGTAGAGGGGTGCGTAAAGAGATGGAATCTTATTATTAGTTTTAGCATAATGATATCTACTTGTGTAGATCCACCTTTAGTTAATTTGAAGTTTTTAGTTAGTGTTGGGTTTGTTTAGGTCAATTCTTTGACGATATTTTTTAGGGTGGCTGCTTAAGGGCCTACGGGTCTTGGCAGTTATAGTTTCTTTCAAATTCAGGTTGTATCCTGTATCAATAGAGCTGTACCTTTATTGATTATCTTTAGATGTTAATTGGTTAAGTACTGTTCTAAAGTAGAACTTAGATTCTGTTCGGGGTAGCCAGCTATCTCCGGATTCGATAGGCGTTTCACCTCTATTTTTAAGTCTTCCCACTATTTTGCTACATAGAAGGGTGTGTCCGTTAGACTGCTTAGAAATAGCTCATTCGGTTTCGGGGTGGGGGGCTACGATTCTTCTTGCCCTTATGTTCTTGCTAGACCATGATGCAAAAGGTACAAGAGTTAGTCTTTGCTGTTTATTGCTTAATAGATTCCCTTACGGTACTTTGTTGTGACTTGTGACTGTTCGATCGCAACTACTGAGTGTGGCAAATGATTTGTTTGTTTAGTAGTGTATGTTTGTGTTTCGTTGTTTAGTCAGCTCAAAAAGATTAATGTAATGTCGCTCGAGTGTAGGTCGAGTGCTTTGTGTAAGCTACTTTTTGTTTCTAAGTACACTTTCCAGTACACTTACCATGTTACGACTTGCCCTGTATTGATTTTTGGGTTAGTTTATAAAGGTTTATATTGTGGTGGCAGGGATGACGGGCGGTGTGTACGCACTTCATTGCGTTATGTTCAGTTAAGTATTTTATTCTTAGCTTACTACTAAATCCGCCTTCAAATACTAGTTTCATAGTGTTATTCGTATTCTCGGGGAGAATGTAGCCCATCTTGGCCCCTTCATAGGTTACACCTCGACCTGTCGTTTTAATGTTGTATTATTTAGCTCACTTTATTTCTTTTACAAGGTAAGCTGGCGACGGCGGTATATAGACTGTTGGGCAAGAAGGGGTTGGGTTAATCGTGGATTGTCGGTTATTAGACAGGCTCCTCTAGGTCGTGATGAAGTACCGTCAAGTCTTTTAAGTTTCAAGTATGGCTCGTAGTTGTTTGGCGAACAATTGGTGATTTAATTGTGTGTTACGGCTAGGCATAGTAGGGTATCTAATCTTAGTTTGTATCCTAGCTTTCATGAGTCAAAGTTGTGTGGTGTTAGGGGCGGGGATTAGTGTGGCTTATGGCTTTTTACAGCCCAGTCGGAGTTCTACCCTAAGTTTTAACTGTTAATTTAGTCATTTTTACGCCGTTAATATTACCTTGGGCCTATCGTGTAACCGCGGTCGCTGGCACGAGATTAACCGGCCCTTACTCATTTTGCTTGGTCAAGTTTTCACTTATGGCCTAATGTTAATTACTGCTGTGTTGCCCGTGGGGGTGTGGCTGTCGCTTGGCGTCGTGGTGAAGGACTGATGCCGGCTCAGGGTTATGTGGCTATTTCACCGTTATGGTGAGGCTTGCATGTATAAACAGATGATTTTAGGTAATGTGAGGTTTAGGACCAAGACCTTTGTTGTAGGGTTTTACCATCTTAGCATTTTCAGTGCTATACTTTAGGCTTAAGCTACAGGCAAC